CCGGGCACATCCTTCGAGAAATGGTTTTTGAATGCTTGTTACCCGGTGCAACAAGATCTAGTTGGTAAGGATCAAAATTTTTTACTATTTGTATGTATTTCATTCCTTTGATTTATGATCATAGAAAGGCCTTCTTGACTATATCTATACAAATAGATTATTCTATATTGTATAGATATAGCGGAGGGTTGTATCTTATCTTTGTTCATGAGTTTCCAATGTTTTAGGGCGGAGTGAAGCAGTCTGGTAGCTTACAAGGCTCATAACCTTGGAGTCGCGGGTTCGAATCCCGCCTCCGCACTATCAAAAAAAAGTTTTGTACTAGTCAATCAAATTAATTCTATATATATAGTTATATATATTATAAATATAAATAACTATATATATAGAATTAATATTAATATTTCATTTTAATTAGAATAGTCAAATTAAAAAATTATATAATTCTTTATTATAATAAATTTATTATAATAAATAGAATAAGAAATAGAATAAGAAATAGAATAAAGAATACAAAGAAGCTCTTGTAAATTACTTGTTCCTTTACTTAAATTCTTAATTTTTATATAATTTTTCTTTTTCTATATATTAATAATATATATTATTAATATATATTATTAGTTTATTATTTTTCGCTTTCTATACCTATACTCTTTACCATACTAAGATTATTTATTCTTTTTTTTTTTTTTATAGAATTAGATTAGCAAACGAATTCTGTTATTTTAAAATTAACAAAATTGTTCTATATGTAATTGTTTTATATGTATAGAATTAATATTTATATATATTTCTTTTATTGATATATAATGTTATATATATTTGGTGGTGTTGATCTTAAAGATTGGTCATTAACTAACTTGAACTTTGATTATAATATAATTGGTTCTCCCCCCCCCCCCCCCCCCTTTTTTTTTTTAGCTATTGGGCTAAAATTTTGGCATTGTAATTCGACAGTACTTCTTTTTTTTTTTATGAATAAAATTGCATTAATTGATGTGCCTTAACCTTTTGTTTTTCTTAGATCCGATAGCAGAAAAAAAGTTTTTTGTAAAAAAAAAAATAAAGAGATTCTATTTGCATTGCAAAAAAATACTGCCTTACTTATTTGAACCTTCAAAATAAAAGGTAAAAAGAAAGTGCTATACTAACCTGTAATTAATAGTTAAAATTCTAGTCTAACATATTTAATCCTTTTTTTCTTTTATTATAAAATAATAGTACAAAAATTCATTTGTATAAATTAGCGGATAGCGGGGATCGAACCCGCGTCTTCTCCTTGGCAAAGAGAAATTTTACCATTCGACTATATCCGCATTTTGTGCGTCTTGAAACGCACGTATATGTCCACACATATATGATATATAATATTATGATATATCATATATGTCATATATGTGTCTCGGTTCTATTTGTGAAAGGCCGTTATACACTTTCTATAATCTTTTAGTAAATCGAAATTGTTATTTTATAACAATTAAAATGAACTCGAAATTGAACACAAATTAAATTGAAATAGCAATTTCGAACTTCGATTGTATTTAATATATTTCAGAATCCAAATTTTATAGAAAATTTGGTATTGTATTCTTCTTTTTATTTTCTCGGGAAAACCTCAATTCAGTTTAAGAAATGAGAGAATTAAGAATAGCTACTAGAAAGACTAATCCAACCCATAACGATGTACCAGAAAATACCACATTTTTGTTATTTGACCAACCATCAGAAGAAGCAAATACAAGGGGTACACTAATGAGTAAAACCGAAGATGTCGCAATTAATGCAAAAACTGCTAATTGGAAAGCAATAGTCATGTTTCTAATTCTCCAAGCTACCACTATATATTAAATCCCTCACTTACCCAAGGAATTTAATAATGAATCAATTGATTCTTTTCTTTTTCTTTCGAACTTTTTTTTAGTCCTAACTTTTTACTCCTTTATTTGATTGGATCCCATTCTAGTCATGGAATCAAAGGGATTTAGTTTTTATTTTATTTCACAAATCTATAGATTATCAATATATTATCTCATATGGTCATGTTTTATTCATAGGAATAAAATAAATAAAATAAGTATTTTCATTGGGGAGAGATGGCTGAGTGGTTGATAGCTCCGGTCTTGAAAACCGGCATAGTTCGTTCGAACTATCGAGGGTTCGAATCCCTCTCTCTCCTTTTTTTTGCTCTTTCTCCTTCAGTTCTAAGCTCGGCTAGATGAAATAGCCGAGCCAGAACAAAAAAAAAGAAGGGAATAGAATAGGTATAAAAAATATTAGTTAAGAGGAGTCATGTAAAGAACAGGTTCTAACTCCCGATCGATTCCTTTTTCAAATCCTGCTGCAGCTGCACGAGCCCTTCCTGCATGCCACAAATGACCCACAAACAAGAAGAATCCTAGAACAAAATGAGAGGTAGCTAGCCAACTTCTCGGGGAGACATAATTCACTGCATTGATTTCGGTAGCTACACCACCGACAGAATTTAAGGAACCCAAAGGAGCATGAGTCATATATTCGGCCGAACGTCGTTCTTGCCAAGGTTGAATGTCTTTCTTTAGCCTACTTAGGTCCAAACCGTTGGGCCCTCTTAGAGGCTCTAACCAAGGAGCGCGAAGGTCCCAAAAACGCATAGTTTCCCCCCCAAAAATAACTTCTCCTGTAGGGGAACGCATTAGATATTTACCTAAACCAGTAGGTCCTTGGGCCGATCCTACATTAGCTCCAAGACGCTGGTCTCTAACGAGAAAAGTAAATGCTTGAGCTTGAGAAGCTTCCGGTCCGGTGGGCCCATAAAATTCGCTAGGATAAGCAGTATTATTGAACCAGGCAAAACAACAAGCGATGAAACCAAAAACGGATAAAGCGGCTAAACTATAAGATAAATAAGCTTCGCCAGACCATACAAGTGCACGACGAGCCCATGCGAAGGGTTTGGTTAAAATATGCCAAATTCCACCAAATACACAAATGGAACCTAACCATACGTGCCCCCCTATTATATCTTCTAAATCGTCCACACTAACAATCCAACCTTCTCCCCCAAAAGGGGATTTTAGTAAATAACTAAATAAAATATTAGGGCTAAGGGTCAAATTGGTAATTTTTCTTACATCCCCCCCCCCCGGAGCCCAGGTATCATATACACCCCCAAAATAAAGTGCCTTAAATACTAGAAGAAAAGCACCCGCACCTAACAAGATTAAGTGAATACCCAAAATGGTAGTCATTTTATTTCTATCTTTCCATACATAACCAAAGAATGGAAAAGATTCTTCAAGAGTTTCAGGCCCTAGAAGTGCATGATAAATACCACCAAAGCCTAAGACTGCAGAGGAGATTAAGTGGAGTACTCCAGATACAAAGTATGGAAAAGTATCGAGAACCTCTCCTCCTGGGCCTACACCCCAACCTAGAGTAGCTAGGTGGGGAAGTAAAATCAATCCTTGCTCATACATGGGTTTTTCAGGTACGAAATGTGCCACTTCAAAAAGGTTCATTGCGCCGGCCCAGAATACGATTAATCCAGCATGAGCTACGTGAGCTCCAAGTAGTTTACCAGATAAATTGATAAGTCTGGCATTCCCGGCCCACCAAGCGAAACCGGTGGTTTCTTGATCACGGCTGGCTAAAGTAAAAGTTCCATTAAAGAGCGTTTCCACGGGGTAGAACCTCCTCAGGGAATATAAGATTTTCATGAGGCTGATCCTGAGCCGCCATCCAAGCACGAATACCCTCGTTTAAAAGGATATTCTTTGTGTAGAAAGTTTCAAATTCAGGATCTTCTGCTGCACGGATTTCTTGGGAAACGAAGTCATAAGCACGTAAGTTCAGAGCCAAACCGACTACGCCAATGGCGCTCATCCATAAACCTGTTACTGGTACAAATAGCATAAAGAAATGTAACCAACGTTTATTGGAAAAAGCAACCCCAAAGATTTGCGACCAAAAACGATTAGCAGTGACCATGGAATAAGTTTCTTCTGCTTGAGTGGGATTAAAAGCACGGAATGTATTTGCACCATCACCGTCCTCGAATAAAGTATTTTCCACGGTAGCACCATGAATAGCACATAGCAGAGCCGCACCTAATACTCCGGCAACTCCCATCATATGAAATGGATTTAACGTCCAATTATGAAATCCTTGGAAGAAAAGGATGAATCGAAATATAGCAGCTACGCCAAAACTAGGCGCAAAGAACCAACCAGATTGACCCAGTGGATAAATGAGGAATACGGAAACAAAAACAGCGATTGGGCCAGAGAATGCAATCGCATTATAAGGACGCAATTGAACAGATCGGGCAAGTTCAAATTGGCGTAACATGAAACCTATTAGTCCAAAAGCGCCGTGGAGAGCCACAAAAGTCCATAAACCACCTAATTGGCACCAACGAGTAAAATCTCCCTGTGCTTCAGGACCCCATAGTAACAACAAAGAATGTGTTAAACTATTCGCCGGAGTGGAAACTGCAGCAGTTAAGAAATTGCAACCTTCCAAATAGGAACTAGCCAATCCATGGGTATACCATGAAGTTACAAAAGTAGTACCTGTAAACCAACCCCCTAAAGCGAAATAAGCACAAGGAAAGAGCAATAGGCCCGACCAACCTACAAAAACGAAACGGTCTCTCCGTAACCAGTCATCCATAATAGCAAATAGATCATTTTCTTCTTTTGGAAATGTACCAAGGGCTAGAGTCATAGTGATCCTCCTATTCAATTACTTCAACCATTTTCGAGCACCTCTTGGGATTTCCAAGGCATATGATAGTTTGATTATCTATACATTTCTTGTTCAATGCCCCCGGTTTCGAAGAGACTTATTTCCTTTTTCTATTGGGACACAAAGTAATCTAGGTAAATGTAAATCTAGGAATTACTTTTGATTAGTCCACTCCCTAAGAAATAAAATTTCGAATTGAATTATCAATAACGTATATCTTTAAGGGTCCAAACTCAAATAAAAAATATTGAAAAGTTCATTTTGAAAACTCTTTTTTGTAGCATAGTAGTGTAAAATAATAGCAATTTCTTTCTATAGAACATTTAAATATGAAATCGTAACTAGACTAGTAAAAGATTCTTCTCTTGCGTGGTCTAAGTTTACGAAAAGAAAAAGAGTTTCTCCAATTCTAATGAATTTTATCTATATCGAATTTATATATCATAATAGCAGATATAGTCATCATTCAACGGGTTAAATCCACTTACTTTTTTTTATTTCAAATTGAAAGATGGGTTTGATAAGAGCAATATTAAATATATATATAATTTGATTATATATATCTTAGTATAACAAATTTGCACAATAAAACATGAGAAGAACTATTATACCATTTTAATTTTTTAGAAAGAAATATAAAAATGAAAAATCTTATGCTGAAAAAGAAATGATCGAAGTGTAATTTAGTTCAAAAGCCCTTTATCGGGTTTGAACCGATGACTTACGCCTTACCATGGCGTTACTCTACCACTGAGTTAAAAGGGCTTTTTAAGAATTCGTGATTTTGATCTTCCATTATGAATTTAATGCATAATATATATATAGCGTTGAAGAACAAAAGTCTTCTTTACCGCCACACCAAGATGAGTAACAAATAAGATTTCTTTTTTTTTAGATATAAATAAAAAATTATAAATAAATCATGTAAATGAATTGTTTTAATTTTAAGAGGATCTCATTTAAATATTAATAGTTAATTATAACTAACCATCCGAATCCTATTCGTTTAATTGAAAGATATCTCAATTCTATACTGATATATATATTCAAGAAAATATATAGAATCCTGGAATAATGCAATTGCGATTTTCAACCAAAATCCAATACTTAAAAATACTTAAAAAACAAGAACGAAAAAAGGTTCCATTAAATGTTAATGTAAAAAAATAGAATTGAGTCATACCATGAAACTCTATTGACAATTTCAAAAAGATGCTTATACTATCATCATAGCAGGATGCGGGGTGGGTCTATATGCCCCTATCGTCTAGTGGTCCAGGACATCTCTCTTTCAAGGAGGCAGCGGGGATTCGACTTCCCCTAGGGGTAGGGTATTTATTATGAAAGGAGGTTAATTATAGATTAGCAGATTAGCAATAAACTTCCAGCTTTTTATTCCAGGGTCGATGCCCGAGCGGTTAATGGGGACGGACTGTAAATTCGTTGACGATATGTCTACGCTGGTTCAAATCCAGCTCGGCCCAATAAAGGACCGTTTGACAAATATGAATATGATAGAAATATAATTGATTTTCTTTTGATGTTTTTTTTAAGAAAAAAAAGGATCGGACCCGTAAAAAAAATCAGTTTATTTTTTTTCTCTACTTTTCTCATTCATTTTTTTTTTAAGAATGGATATTTCTTAGGAAAAAGGGTAACTTATTTTAAGTTAAGAAAAATAAAAAAATAAGATTAGTAATTAGTAATAATAGAATCCGTGATACTTTTGATATAACTATATTCCATATAATATGGAAATATTATGTCTGTATATCATTCGTGTATTTCTTAAAATACGACATACGAATCGAGTTTTCTTATGTTTTAATTCCATTAAAATAAGAAAATCGGGGGATTGTAGTTCAATTGGTCAGAGCACCGCCCTGTCAAGGCGGAAGCTACGGGTTCGAGCCCCGTCAGTCCCGAACTAAGATTAAGATCCGACAAATTGTGAAATTGATCTTTTCCCTTCTAGTAAGGGGGGTCGGTAGTAAAATCTAATCACTATTGAAATCCTTTTTTCTTTTACATTTGTAATCTAACAAACAAAATATGAGTAACGGAATCTTTTTTATGATTTAATAAAAAAGAGACATATCATATGTGGATTACTATAATCTATAGTATAAAAAAAAAAGAAAGGCCTCCTTTTTAAAAAATCTTTAAATGAAAAATATTTTTCTTTCATCCCTTCTTTTTCCACCTTAATTTATTCTTTCTTTGGATTTGTGTATAAAGAGTATGTGTTCTATAATTAGATAATACTAATCTATGTATATATATATATAAAGAATGAGAAAGAATAAGTAATATACGATAAGGAAGACAATATATTATAATAAAAAGAGAAAATAGAAAGAAAAAAGTGGAAAAGCATGAAAAATGCAATAAATATAATTTGGGATCCAATCAAAAAATCTATTTCAAATTAAAAGTTACTATGTTACTATGGATATATAAGGAATCTTCCTATGTTATACTATTCAATTCTCAACAATGAATTAATCAGATGATTCAGATTGATAATATTGATCTGATTCAATATTATCAATATGCAAGGCATCTTCCAGAATTCTAATTTAAATTTTAAAGATTATAATTTTTTATCTCTTTTTTATCTCTATGGGATTATATCCCGAGTTATTGCAAAAAAAAACTATGAGATTATGGAAGTTAATATTCTCGCATTTATTGCTACTGCGTTGTTTATTCTAATTCCTACTGCTTTTTTACTTATTATTTATGTGAAAACAGTTAGTCAAAATGATTAATTAAAACTCAAACTCAATTTAATGAAATGAAAGAAAGGAATTAAAAGAAAATGCTAAGTCTTAAATGAACGTATTCAATTAGAATTCCAAAAAATTCAAAAAGGGATCGAAGGAACCTATATATTATATATAGGTCCTTCTAGTTCCTAAATTCTTTTTATTTCGAATTATTTTTCTTTCTTATTTCTTATTTCGAAAAATAAAATATCTTTAATATTCATCTTTCTTTTTTATGAATAGGGAAATTAAAGACGAATTCCTTTTATTTTCTTTCATAAAGATTTTTTTTATTTTGCTCTCTGTCTATTATTCTTTTGTTTTCCAATTATAAATTGGAATTTCAATTAAAAGGAAGAAGGTCGTGGAAGGAATATAACTCAATCAGAACACCTTTTAAAAGATTACGCGGTACGACTAGGTCAAATGAGCCCTTCTCGAATAAATATTCGGTTTCTTGTAAACCTTCGGGTACTTCCACATTTAGTGTTTCTTCAATTACCCTTTTACCCGCAAATGCAATGTATGCGTCAGGTTCAGCAATAACTATATCTCCCAACATTCCAAAACTTGCAGTTACTCCACCGGTTGTAGGAGTTGTTAAGATTGATATATAAAATAAGTTTTTATTTTTAGTTGTTAAAAAATATTTATTTAAAACAGAAGATATTTTACCCATTTGCATTAAGCTTAAACCCCCTTCTTGCATGCGTGCTCCTCCGGAAGCACATAGAATTATCAGAGGTAAAAAGTTATTAGTAGCATGCTCGATCAAACGGGTTATTTTTTCACCTACTACAGATCCCATACTACCCCCTATGAATTGAAAATCCATAACTCCGATAGCTATAGAAAGACTTTTTAATTGCCCAATGCCTGTTTGAATAGCGTCAGGCAATCCTGCCTCTTTTTGATACGAATCAAGACGGTCTTTATAGGATTTATTCTCTTCCTCAGAATACAATTCAAATTTATCTTCTTCGGGATCAAAATCCAAGACGAATTGATCTTCTTCGGAATCCAATTCATTTTCTTCGAAAGGAAAATTCAATGAATTAAAATCGAAATTATCTTTTTCGCAATCAAAATCCAATGAATCTAAGTCCAATTCTAATTCATCTTCTTCGGACGGAAAATACGAAGACTCAAAAAAATGCAAATCAACCCTGTCAACATTCAATTCATCCTCTTCTAAATTGAGATCTAAAGGATCATTTTTAAAAGTGAAACCTAACCCTTCCTCAAAATCAAATTCAATGGGGTCAATAGAGACCATTTCTTCATCAAAGGAATGCCAAGTATTTACATCAACCAAGAGTTCAAGCCTATCTGAACTCTTCATCTTCAAATGGGATTCACATTCTACACAAAGGCCCATTTCCGATTTAAAGGTTTTGTGATGAGTTAATGTATAACAAAAGTCACATTGAACCCAAAAATGGGAAAAGGAAATCGTCGTACTAATACTAGACGAATTTTCCTTCTCACCGATTAAATCGCCCCCGGTTTTCCCATTCCAATCTGGATCGTTCCCATTACCGTCTGTATTTTCCCCATTAATCTTAATGTTTTCATTTTGAATAAATTCATATTTTGTTTGATCTGCAAGTCGGCTCAATTGTCCCATAAACAAGCAATCCTGATAAAAAGGGCCGAGTCTATTCCAATTTGGCCAATCAAAAAACCACTCTCGAGTATCAAGACAATTATCCCAATAATTTTTACTCAAATTACATTGAAATCTAAATTGCAGGTTATACTTATCAATAGACAAAGGATGACAAGTACAAAAACCGGACAATATAAACTCGTTTTTCCTTTTCATATTGACTCTGTTCGAAATTGGGGTCATTTTTAGTTTTGGTGTGTTATAAATAAAAAGAACAAATAAACAAAATAAATAAAAAGAATAAGAAAAAAGTACACTTTGCAATCCATTTGAAGTAATAGGTATATAATTAGACTAAAAAATACAATAAAAAATTCAATTATTTTAATAAAAAAATTCATTATTTTACTAAAAAAATAAAAGATTAGCAGCATCCAAAATTGAATTCTTTCTTTCATTTCCATTTCAGACAACCTTCTTAATTCTAATTCTTTCGTTCATTTCCATTTCAAACAATCTCCTTAATTAGAATTCTTTCTTTCATTTGCATTTCAGACAAGCTCCTTAATTATAGTTATTAATTTCATTTTTATTTATTTTTATTTGAAATGCAAATCATTTTTTTTTGTACCTTTTATCTTACATTGAATTTTATCTTACATTGAATATAAAGTAAAGGAGGATTCTACCCAAACGAAAAGGAAAAATTTTTGAAAAGGTAAGAGGATTCTACCGAAAAAGATATTATCAGACTGCTTCATCGAACTACTTTCTTATTGTCAATAATAATGAAATATTCTTTTTTTCTGTTTGTCAATACAATTGAATATACTTTTTTTTACAGCCCACAATCAGACAGAAGAATTAAAAAATATAAATAGATCTTTCTTTTTATACAAATCTTTCCATTCAAAAGGCACTATCCCAGTTCGAGTCTCTCGAGCTCGCTTTATTTTTTTTATACCTGGATATCAATCTGTTTAAATTTCATTTGCATTTCTCTTTTCTAAATATAAGAGGTTCAATAGACTTTTTCTTTGGTTCAGTTCTTAAAGAAAGTAGGAAAGAGTGTCTTTTTTTTTGAATTATACCTTCTGACAATTCTATTTCCACTTCTCTTGATATATCAATAACTGGAATAAAAAAAAGGAAATAACAATGCGTCTGGAAATAAACGATTAATTTCTATCAATAGACTTGCTAAAGCTCCAAACCATAGAATACTTAATACGGGTGCTACAGAAAGATATGTTTTTATATCGCGCATTGTAAATCCTCCTTCTTTTTTGAAAGCTTTATTGAAATACATGTATGATCAAATGCCCCGGTTTTATATCTTTTGTTCTAACGCGGAATTCCTAACTTCAAGTAAAGTTAATTAGATTACAGAACGAGCCAATAAGAAGGGATTTTCGTGACTATAAATAAAGGCCGTAAAAGGGAACGAAGGATGATTCTGGTTTGGTCTAGTGTATATTATTTTTGCTTTATTCACCCACCCGCTATTGTAAATACCATTTTTCATCTGATTTGCTTGCGTGAACTCTTCGCGAGATTGATAATTGTATTACTGCATCATTTAGAACTTCTCCGGTCTAATTACTCAAAACTTCTTTACGATATATTATTATTCTATTATTTTTTTTTATTCTATATCTATTATATATATATATAATAATTATAATAATATTGTATAATTATATATATATATATATTTATATTATATTTCGAAAAATTCTTTAGAATTCTAATAATTATACTAGATTTAATTATACTAGATTATATATATATATTATTATAATTAATTATCTATGATTTAATTATCTATGAGATGAAAATATACTACAACTATGAAACTATGAAAGCAAAAAGATTATATTTTCTTATATTATTGAATTTTTTTCTATCCTAGATTAGAAGAAAGCAAAAAAAGAAAAAAATTTATCGAATAAATCTAGTAAGTTCCTTAATATTAATAATTAATAATAATTAACTCCATTTTTTCTTCTTAATTTTAATCAAACGTTTCTCTTTGTTATATAACTAGAAGGACTTCCTTTTCTTTTTTAGACTTTTTTATAACTAGAATGGCCTTGACAAATTGCGTATACTAATTTATTAAGAATCAATTGAAGTGGAGCAATATCATCATCGTTGGCAGGAATCGGAATATCTACCAGATCAGGGTCAGAATTAGTATCGACTAAACAAATCGTAGGAATCCCCACAACGAGACATTCTTGCACAGTCCTATATTCTTCTTGTTGATTAACTATAATCACAATATCGGGCAATCCCCTCATATATTCCATTCCACCAAGATATCTTTCCAAGTTATATAATTTTCTCTTCAATCTTGCTGCATTTTTTTTGGAAAGACGATCCAGTTGCCCCGTCTTTTCTGCTGCTTTTAGTTCTCTAAACTTAGAAAGTTTCAAGGTCGTAGTAGACCAATTTGTTAACATACCCCTAAGCCATTTGTTATTAACATAATGACACCGAGCCCTTATTGCAGCCGAAGCTACTGAATCTGCGACTCTCTTTTTGTGAATTGCTTTTATTTTAGTATTTATAGTTCGTTTTGGATTCGTACCAACGATTAGAATATTTTTTCCTCGACTTGCTGCATCAAAAACTAAATGACAAGCTTCTGATAAAAAACGGGCAGTTTTAACAAGATTTAGAATATGAATACCTTTATGCTTTTTAGAAATGTAAGGGGCCATTCTAGGATTCCATTTCTTAGTATCATGGCCCAAATGAGTTCTTGTTTTTATCATGTTTTTCAAATTAATGTTCCAATATCCTCTTTTCATTTTTTTCCTCGCTTCTTTTTTTTTTTTTATTATTATTGTTAAGAAAGAGACAAAATACCGTAAAAAAATCGTTCCGCTAGAATCGGAATCGCCCTTTTTTTCTCGAAAGCGTAACCCCTTTACTTTGTTTTTCCTTGAATTTTTTTTTCTTAATTACCAAATCAATAAGGAGATCCGTTCGAAAGTGCAAAATAGAATTAAAGTAAAAAAGGAATTCGTTTTAGTAATTAATTAAATTTGAAAATCCCATGGAAATTTTTTGTCACGCAAGAACAAAAAATTTCTCTATGGTGTAACAAAATATTTTTTATTTGCAAGTTGAATAAATTCTTTTTTTTATTTGGAAATTCTAAATGAAAAGTTTTGTCTTGTCTTGAATGATGTACGAATCCTTGGAATCCAGTACCAACAGGCAGAATCCCTCCCAAAACAACGTTCTCTTTCAGGCCTTTCAACCAATCAATACGACCTCGTAAAGCTGCTTTTGCTAAAACTCGAGCAGTTTCTTGAAAACTTGCTTCGGATATAAAGCTTTGAGTATTCAAGGACGCTCTTGTTATTCCCAATAAGATTAATCGATAACAAATGGATTCGTCCAAAGCACGCCCTGCTCGCTCCGCCCGCAACAATCTTATTAATTCACCAGGTAAAAAAACATTAGACATTCCCTCTTCAGAAACTAATACTTTCGATGTTACTTGACGTATAATAATCTCTATATGTCTATTATGGATCTGTACCCCTTGGGCTCGATAAACTTTTTGGATCTTATTAACCAAAGAGATACGGCTTTGGGCCATGGTTAGCTCAGCCCCGATCAAGAATCCCCAGGGAATGCCAAGAATTTTTGGTATACGTTTGTTCCAACCTTCCTTTTTTTTTTCGAGGTTCCTTGATATTGAATCAATCGAACGTGCTTCAAAGATTTGTTCCACTTTTGGAAGGCCTTGTGTTATATCACTGGATCTGGATTTTTCATATAGAAACGTAGCTAAGGTTTCTCTTTCGTAAAGGATTTCCCCATAATGGCCATGAATACTTGCTCCTGGAGTGACTAAATAAGGTTTAGCAGATCTTATAACTAAGGAATCAAGATTCAAAATGCTAATTTGACCCGATTTAATTACATGCAGTTTGTATTTAAATAGAGATATATTTCCGGATAAAAATTGGCCAAGATTAATTATTGTCGACGTCTCTTCATAATTATTGTAATGAAAAAAGTACCAATTCAAATGAAATGGATTTAAAATGATGCATAGATCAGAATTATAGGTTCTAAAATTTTCATCTAGTAAAGAATATTTTAATATTTGAAGTATTTGGAAAGTTTGTTTCCAATTCGAAAGTAGTAGATATTTCTTTAACAAGATTCTATTTTGCGTTATTAAATGGGAAAAGAAAGAAAAATGCAATATCTTAATCTTAGGTACAATAAGGCCTAAGGGCCCTAAAAAATTCCTAATTCTAATAGGAATTCTAAGATTTGATTCTTTTGACATATTGTGATATTTTTCATTTTTGAATAGACGAATTTGAAAACAATTAGATGATGACAAAATCATCAACGCTAGACATTCTTTATTTCGAAGTAACAACGTGCCACTAACTCCTTCTTGTTGACTAAGTAATTGTATACCCGCCTTGGAATTACAAAAACGGGTATTAAGTTGGTTTAATTGATTGTCGGAAATAAATTTTGAACTTGTCCTATCATATCTTTTTTCCGCATGCGAAATAGTGGACTTAAATAACTCGATTCTTATGAAATCGCGAACCAGATTATTTACCCTTACCTCAAGAAGGGTTGTATGAACGGCTTTTATAGAACTTTCTTGTTCTTGGTCCCAATTCAATACTAAACAAGTTCGAATTAATTGAATACTTGTTTGAGAAATTCCTTGAATTAACGCGTTATTTCTATAACAAATATAATTGACAATTCGAAGTTGAAAATTATCCTTTTCCTGCAAGAGGTCTTGAAAAAGGAGCCTTGCTAAAAGGTTCCTATCGAGTATTTCACATGTGATTACGGGTCGAGCCAAAACAAAAAACTTTTTCTTGATCAATGAGATCCCTTGGACATAGATCCCTTTTTTGGTTTTTGTTGATTCTTTAGAATGCCCTTTTCTACTTTCTGATGGTAACAAAGTGCCGCTGCGCTTGGTTATTCTATCTGTCTCTTCAAGAAAATGAATATACCCTGGCAAGATTTTCAATTCAATATATTCCTTTTTTCTTTCTACTTGGACAAATCCCCCTATTTGACTTCTTCTATTTAAAGTAAGTCGTGTATCTACTCCAATAATACTATTATTACGAACCATTAGGCATGAGGATCTTGGTAAGATATGCACTTCTTGAATAATGAAAAAAAGGGGTTCTACTTTGATTTGATATTTTGAACTAGATTCTTTTTCATACTCAATAAAATCCTCTTTTTTTATAATAGAATCTACCCCATCTATTCCTACCTCATTCACTTCTATTTCATCTATTTCTACTGCATTTCCTTCGAGGATACCGTATTTCAAAATTCCTGGACTCCGACTTATGTATTGTGGATCATCAAAATAAGCAAGGATATTCTTTTTACATAAAATACCTGTTATGGGTATTTCAATTGAGATACCAAAACTAGTTATTATTTCTTTCTCCGATTTCGGATAATATTGTAATGGGATGCTGAACCTATTTCTTCGCTTTTTTGATAAGAAATCTGAATTCTTTTGAAGAATCGAAGGATATACAAAATTCCAATGCCTATTGAATATGATTAGTTTTGATTTTGAATAATCAACAGTTTCCCCATCTGGTTTTTGTTTAACAGAAATATTCCACGATTTCTCTCTTATTTGATTTTGGTAATTTCTTGTTAAGAAACCGGAGTTATATTTTCCATCAATAGAAAAGGAATAAGTATTCGTTTGATCTTGATCCTTATGGAGCGAAAAAGACACGATACCGGATTTGCATCGACTTCCTACTAATATCCATAAATGACTTGCTTTTGGTAATCGATGAACATTTCCATAGGCGTATTCGGGAGCATGGTAGATATTAGTACTCCAGTGCATTTCCCCCTCTACTTCAGAATAAAAACGTTTTTCCACCTTTTCTTTAAAATGAAAAGCGGGCATTCCCGCGCGAATCTCCGCAATTGCCTGTTCGGACTCCACATATTGACCATGTTGGACTAAAATTAAACTCTTTGGCGGAATATTTACATTATGTATAATATCCCTACTCTCTATACTAACATACATTTCTATAGAACATAGAAAAGCGGGGTGCCCGTAACGAGTGCGCGTGGGATGAAGCAAATCCTCATTGAATTTCATTTTTCCACTAGAAGGGGCTCGTATATGTTCGACAGTACCACCTGTAAATACTCCACCTGTATGAAAAGTTCTTAATGTTAATTGAGTGCCAGGTTCCCCAATGGATTGACCTGCAATAATACCTACAGCTTCCCCCAATTCAACTAGATCACCATGAGCGGGACCCCAACCATAACATAATTGACAGATCCAAGATGTACTTCTACAAGTAAAGGGGGTTCTAATATATATTGGTTGTGCTCGAAAGGTTATGAGTCGATTGCCCAATCCATTACCAATATCTTGATTTCGCGTGGCAATGCAGCGTGAGCCACTATATATATCATCTGCTAATACGCGACCGATTAGTGTTTGGACAAACTTCTTTTCTGTCATCCCGTTTTGAGGATCTACCGAAATGCTTCGAATAGTACCACAATCTTTTCTACGTACAACAATATGTTGAACAACTTCAACAAGTCTACGTGTAAGATATCCAGCATCCGCTGTTCGTACAGCAGTATCTACAACTCCTTTACGAGCCCCATAGCAAGATATTATATATTCTGTCAAAGAAAGTCCCTCGCGTAAATTGCTTTGAATAGGGAAATCCATCATTTGTCCTTGGGGATCCGTCATTAGCCCTCTCATCCCTATTAATTGGTGTACCTGAGACGCATTTCCTCTCGCGCCTGAAAAAGACATTAAATAGACTGGATTAAAGGGATCAGTCATCCGAAAATGCGGGTTCATTTCTTGTCTCAAATATTCACTTGTGGCATACCATATCTCAATGGATTGCCGTAGTTTTTCTACTGCGTGAACATTCCCATAATGATAGTGTTTCTCCAAAATAAAACTTTGTTGTTCAAGGTCTTGGGATAACCATCGCTTAGAAGGTATTGCTAAAAGATCGTCAATTCCTAATGAAATTGATGTAGCAGTGGCTTGATGGAATCCTAAAGTTTTTACCTGATCCAAGATATGGGATGTATATCCCATTCCGAAATGATTTATTAATCTGCTAATAAGTCTTTTCATAGCAGTTCCATTTATTGTTTTATTATGAAAAACCAGATTATGAAAGACTAGATCGGTTTGTTCTACCATAGGTATAAGTACCTCCTTCTGCTGAATGGAATTTAACAATGGGTCCGAGTCAGTGATTCGAAAACTAAATTAACTTAACATTCTTTCTTCAATCTCCGTCTTTACTTACATATAAACTCTAAAACAATGAGAAAACTAAGATTTAAAAGATCAAAATTTCTCCGGGAAGGGGCATTCCCTAATTTTATCTTATTCTGGATAGTGTATGAATGGATGCCTGACTAAACCCTTGTATGGCTTGTTCTATTTCTTTATAAAAAGAAATATGACCAAAAGTGGTTCGAATATATATACAGCAAATCTCTTTATTTCTATTTGCTATTATTAGATAATGCTCATAAATTTCGTGATAAGTACCCAAAGATTCATATTGAATTTCGATCGGGACTTCTCTTGACCCAATGATACGTACACCCCCATCTAGTTTCCATCGTAACCATAAAGAATTGTCTAAACCAACTCCTTTCCATCGATAAGCTCTGAGCGCATCATAAGAACTACAAAAATAGGATTCTTTATCGTTTGTATGCTTAGAGTTAATATTTGTAACTACAATTGCTTTAGTTTTATGATCGTTTTTACAATTATCGAGATTATATCTATTTGCAGAAATACCTCGACGATTTCCAATCGTTAATATATAAAGCCCTATAAGCATATCTTGAGTTGGTACACAAATGGGATCTCCAATAGCGGGAGATAAGAGATTCAGATCAGAAAACATAAGTAAACGAGCTTCCGCCTGAGCTTCCAAGGATAAGGGTAGATGAACCGCCATTTGATCCCCATCAAAGTCTGCATTAAAGCCCTTACAAACTAATGGGTGTAAACAAATAGCACGCCCTTCGACTAAAATGGGCTGAAAGGCTTGTATGCCTAATCTATGTAGGGTAGGTGCTCTATTCAACAATATGGGATACCCCTGCATAATGTCTTGAAGTATTTCCCAGATAATGGGTTCTTTTTCTCGAATTTTTCTTTTAGCAATTCCTATGTTAGAAGCATCTTGTTTTCTGATTAAACCCCGAATTACAAATGTTTGGAAAAGTTCTATTGCTATTTCTCGAGGTAATCCACATTGATGTAATGAAAGCCAAGGGCCCACAACAATGACAGAACGCCCCGAATAATCCACTCGTTTACCAAGCAGAGTCTCTCGAAATCTTCCCTCTTTACCTTCAATTATATCGGAAAATGACTTATAAATGTTATTATGATTATCTCTCATTGGTTGTCCGTGAAGTCCATTATCAAGAAGTGTATCCACAGCTTCTTGTACCAATTTTTCCTGAGACATTACTAAATCTCCTGGAGAAAATCTACTTCTTGCTAATAGATTGGTAAGAGTATTGTTACGGACAATAATTCTTCTATAAAGTTCGTTAATATCGGAGCTCATAAGTTTTCCCCCATCTATCTGAATGATAGGTCTTAATTCGGGAGGAAGAACTGGTAATAAGCACAAAACCATCCATTCTGGTTCTACATTTGTTCGAATAAAATGTTTAACTAATTCCATACGTCTAACTAAAAAAGCTTTTCTTCTTCGAATTCTTCTATCTTCCCACTCATCTCTCGTCAACTCCCCGTCCCAAAATTCCTTTCCTAATTCCTTCCATTCTTCTTGTGAATTATCTAAAAGAATCGGTAAATCCAAATCCACTAATTGTTCTCGGATAGCTCCTGCCCCTGTCGCGATTTCCCGATTTCGAAATGTCTCGAAGCCTGAAGTAGTAAAAAAGAGTGGAATACTATATTTCCAAGATGGAATTTCATATTCGAATAAACCTCGTAATCGTAAGAAAGTAGGTTTTTTAGCTACAGGCCTACCAAAAGAAAAATCACGGTATACTAAGCCCTCTAATTCTTTAAGAGATTTATCTAAAAGATTCGCAATATAACTAGGAAGACGTTTCAAATACCATACATGAGTCATTGGACATGCAAGTTTGATGTATCCCATTTGATATCTTCGTATCCTAGAATCCACAAAATCTACCCCACATTGTTCGCAAAATTGTTGATCTTTTTTTTTAGTTCCAATCAATCGATAATTTCCGCAAGCACAAATTCCACTTTTTAGTGGTCCAAAGATTCTTTCACAAAACAATCCATCTTTTTTTGGTTTATTGGTTTTGTAATGAAAAGTCTCCGGTTTTGTGACTTCTCCAACTATCTCGCCATTAGGTAGTATTTTGTTAGCCCAAGATTTTATTTGTTGAGGAGAAACGAGTCCAATTTCAAGTTGTTGATGCTTATACTGGTCGATCATAAAAAAAAAATGATGATTCATTCCGATCAAGCTTCCTTCCTATTAATCTGAAAGTTCTTCTCAGATACAAGGAAATGATTTAGTTCTAGAGCCAAAGATCTTAGTTCACGAACGAGCAATCGAAAGGATTCTGGAGCATTCTCGGGGTTAGGAAGTTTTTCTCCAATCATCATAGCACCGAGTACTTCTTGGCGAGCTATAATATGATCTGATTTATAAGTAAGCATCTCTTGCAAAATATGAGCAACACCAAATCCTTCGAGGGCCCAAACTTCCATTTCTCCTACTCGTTGTCCCCCCTGCTTGGCTCTTCCTCTAACAGGTTGTTGTGTAACAAGCGCATAACGACCGCTCGAACGCCCATGTATTTTATCATCAACTTGATGAATTAATTTTAAGATATAGGACTTTCCTATTAGAACAGGTTGGTCAAAAGAATTTCCTGTTCGTCCATCAAATATTTTACTTTTTCCAGGGCACTCAGGTTCAAATACCCATGGATTTTCTGTTTGTTTACTAGCTTCATATAACTCGGAAAATGTTAATTTTTTCGAAGCCTCTTGCTCATATCTCTCGTCAAAAGGTGTTATTCTATAATGCTTCTTTAGCAGATCCCCTGCTAATCCAAGTGAGCATTCAAATAATTGTCCCACATTCATTCGCGAGGGTACTCCCAACGGGTTGAAAACCATATCAACGGATGTTCCGTTTTGCAAATAGGGCATATCTTGTCGAGGTAAAATCCTAGAAATGATACCCTTATTCCCATGCCTTCCGGCTATTTTATCGCCCACTTTAATTTCACGTTTCTGTAAAATATATATACGAATCATTTCCGAATTCGTCTCTTTTTTACGAACCCATTTTACATCAATAACACGGCCCCTCCCTCCTATAGGTAGTTTTAGAGAGGTTTCTTTTGAAGTGGATACCTTAATATCAAGTATAGCTCGTAATAATCTTTCCTCTGGTGCATAGGGCGGCTCGTTCTCTGTTTGGGGCGTTAATTTACCTACTAAAATATCACCTGTTTCCACCCAAGATCCCAGCATCACAATTCCATTTTTGTCCAAATTACGAAGTAAATAGGTCTGTAGATGTGGTATTTTTCTAGTTATTTTTTCAGGGCCTTGGCTTGTCACATGAGTTTTAATCTCATATTTACGTATGTGAAAAGAAGTATAAATATCTTCATATATCAGACGTTCGCTAATAAGCACTGCATCTTCAAAATTGTAACCTTCCCATGGCATATAAGCAACTAGTACGTTTTTTCCTAAAGCAAGTTCGCCCCCAACTGTAGCTGCTCCGTTTGCTAGAAGTTGTCCTTTTTTAATGTATTTATTCCGATGAGCCCGGGACTTTTGATGCATACAAGTATTTTTATTAGAGCGTTGATACATAACTAAAGGAATATTTATAATCTTCTCATGAGTTTCTAAAAGGATCTTGTGAAGATCAGCATAAATAACCTTTGCTTCATGTCCGGATATAACAGACGCCCATGAATCGAGGGCTGTTTGACCTTCCAACCCTGTTCCCACAATGCATTTTTCGGATCTAAAGAGTGGAACTGCTTGCCGTTGCATATTAGAACTCATTAAAGCCCGGTTCCCATCATTATGTTCGATAAAAGGAATGAGGGAGGCTCCAATAGAGAAATATTGCATGGGAAAAATGCTTCTAAGGTGAATCTGTTCCCATGCAATAGTAAGGAATTCTTGACGGTATTGGGCTGGAACAATCTCTTCTTCTTGCAGACTCCGATTCAAAGCCAAAGAATTTCCAGTGGCTATCATATAATATTCATCTCTATTTGGTGATAAATAAATAATCTGTGTCTCCCTTGATCTCTCAGAAATCTCATAAAAGGGGGTTTCTATAGATCCCCAATGACCAATCCTAGCATGAATCGCTAAAGATCCAATAAGTCCAACATTGATTCCCTCGGATGTATCAATTGGACAAATACGCCCGTAGTAACTAGGATGAATATCACGTATTCGAAAGCTAGCAGTTCTTCCTGTCAATCCTCCAGGGCTCAAATAACTCCATTTCCGACCATGAACAGTCTGGGTTAATGGATTAGTTTGATCTAAAACTTGAGATAAAGGATGTAAACCAAAAAATGATTCAAAAGTAGTTGTTAATGAAGTTGAAGTTACTAAATTTTGCGGGGTCGGTTTCAATTTACGCCGAATTGCTCCACATATCGTTTTTTGCACCGCTTCCTCTAAACGAGTAAGAGCCAATCCGAATTGATCTTGTAATAGATCCCCTACAGAACGAATACGTTTAGTTTTTAAGTGATTCATATCGTCAATTGTACCCATTCCAAATTGCATTCCAATCAAATAATCTGTAGCAGCTAATATATCCCGCGGTAATAGGAATGTATTGTTCTGAGGTATATGAAGGTTTAGTCTTTGATTCATATTTTGTCGACCAACTCCTCCTAATTCACATCTTTGCTGAAAAAATTTCTTTTGTAATTCCTTCCATAAAGACTCGGACGAATCCCCGCCTACACAAGCAAATTGTTGATAAAACTCCAAAATGCTATTTTGTTTGGATTCCATTTTTTTTTTATCTTTAGCATTCGAGAAAGATAAAAGAATTTCCGGGTAACAAACATTCTCTAAAATTTCTCTTAGATTCGAACCCATAGCTGATGATAGAACTAGAATAGATATCTTTTGTTTCCTACTTACACGAGCCCATATCCTTGTTTTTTGATCAATTTCCAATTTTGACCTTCCTCCCCAATCTGATATTATAGTGCCGGTATACACAGAAATTCCTCGATGGTCTAATTCCGAACGGTAGTAAATACCAGGACTTTGCAATATTTGATTAATTACAATTCTGTATATTCCATTGATTATAAAAGTTCCTAAGGAATTCATTAGAGGAATGTTTCCAATAAAAACCATTTGCTCTTGTATATTAGAGGTTTTCAAAATAAATTCAGCAGGTACATATAATTCCGAAGAATATGTGAGCGATTCATATACAGCATCTTCTTCCTTTATTTTGGGTTCTAGCAAGCGATGTCTTTCCACAAATAATTGAAATTCCACCTCTTGGTCTGTATCTTCTATTTTTGGAAACTTATGAAATTCTTCTATCAAACCTTTATTAATGAATCTATAAAATCCCTCGAATTGTATCTGATTAAATCCAGGTATTGTCGACATTCCCTCATTTTTATTTTCGAGCATTTTAATATTAAGTTTGCTATTCGTCATTAGAATCTCATTACTCATTGATCCATATGGATCGATTTAACAATAATGAAATGTTATACTTTTTTTACTGAATCACATAAAATTGAATTGAAAATGGAATTTGTGTCAACTTTTTTTTATTTATATATATAATATATATATTACATATCTATGAATGGAAATAATACAGAAGAAGGAGGTGAAAATGGAATGCAAATATATCGATAAAATCTCTTTTGACTCAAAAAGAAAAGGATTCTACCCACTTACTTAGTCTTATCGATAGAGAATTAAATTTATACCTATCATATTATATTCTGATCAGATTATATACTAAAAATAAAAATTCAGGATGAGATTCTTTTTTCTAGGACTGAAATAAAGAGAGAAGAGGAAAAGAGAGAACAGGAAATACTAGAGATTTTTCCTTTATTTTTTTTTTTTAACATAACACGCTTAATTTTCTGTTTAAAACTTAAAAAAGGATTTTATCTTTAAATTGAATGAATTACTAAATTATAAATTAGAAAGATTTTCTTTTTAATAAAAATTTTATTAAAAGAGAAATTGTATTAATTAAGTAAGTTGTCTTCAATAAATAATATAATATTATTTATATACAAATAAAAAAAAGTAAGTTGTCTTCCATGATCCTTTTCTTTGTTTTTACTTTGTGCGTCTAAAATGGGATAAAAAAAATGTTCCAACGAGGTTTACGGGAGAGAGAGCTGCTTTTTTATTTTTATTTTTGATGTAGAACATTATTCTTTTCTCTTTATTGAATTCAAGGCAGAATTTACGGTAAAGAAAGCAATAAGAACTACTTCAACCAACTCAAAAAAAGGTTTTTTTTGACAGCAATTCTGTAAAAAGGGGGGGCATAAGCCTAACGCATGCAAAACGGGAATCTTGCTTTGAAATAGATTTACCCCATTTCTGCCTTCTCTCTTACCATGGCAAGTTTTTTTTCTTTTATGTTTTTTTTTATTTTCTATTCGGAATCCCATAAATCGGTCAATGATAAATTTGCCTCTTTTCTATGGCTCTTGAAAGATTTCCCCCTCTCCTTCACATCCATATCAACGAAGAAATCATCTATCAATAAGGTAACTTTCTCTTGGTCTTGTTCGATTCCTATCTTATCAAGAATACCATAGGCCTGGGCTTCTGTTGCTGACATAAAAACATCCTTTTCTAGGTCAGCGGACACAGCCCAATAAGGTTTGCCTGTTCTCTCCGCATAAGCCTTTGTGATGTTGCTACGCAATTTTGTTACTTCTTGTACCTCCAGGGCAAGGTCGCGCACTCTTCCCCGTAGAAGAGCGCACTCCGGTTGGTGAATCATAACTCTAGTATGAGGAAATGCTAAGCGCTTATGGGTCTTTCCTCCGGCTAGGATGAGGGATGCCATGGACGCAGCCAGTCCTACGCATATTGTATTGATATCCGGAATTATGCAGAACATTGTGTCATAAATGGACAGTCCTGGCAATGCCCATCCACCGGGGGAGTTTATATACAGAAAAATATCCTTTGTGTCATCTTCGATATTGAAATATAGCATAAGACTAATAAGATGGTTTGCAAGTGGGGCTTCAATCCTATCACCTAAAAAGAGCCCCCTTTCTCGATAAAATCGTGTGTATAGGTCTACCCAAGTTTCTTTTTCTTCTCCAGGAAGAAGATAGGGTACTTTAGGAACACCAATAGGCATAAGAAAGACCCTCCTTTTAATTTGCATTTGAGCCAAAGATAGAAAGAGTTACAAATACAATTTTTTGTTTATTAATTTTCCAATATGGAAATGTAAGAATTAACAGTTTTCTACTTTTATTCTTTAGAATGAAAAAAAAACTAAACTAGAAAGAGAAATTAGGTAAAATTTAGGATATAGGAGGATTTCTAAAAACATTGCAAAATTACAAAAGAAAGTAGAATTCTATTGCAAAAAAATTATCTTTGAAAAAGGATATTATCAAATTACTCAACTATTTCTTTTTAATAACAAAAACAAGATATTTCTATATATAATAATATAATATTACTTAAAACTTCGAATCTCTGGAAAATTCATTTTATCTGAAATCGTATAAAAACTTTTCTTATTTTCTATAGCTATTTGCCCAAGCATTTTACGGTTAAGAAGCGATTGTTTCTGATACAGGTTGTGGATTAATTTATTATAAGAATAAGTAAACAATGTAGCCTTCTCGCGGGTTAATGCATTTATCCGAGTGATCCACAATCGACGAAAATCTCTTTTTTTCCTAGCTCTATCTCGAAAAGCAGAAGCTAAAGCTCTCATTTTCTGTTGAGTCATCATTCGAATGCTTCTTGAACGAGCCCCTTTATAAGTTGATGCAAATGCGCGCAATGCTTTTCGACGTCTTCTAGCTATACATCCTCGTTCCACTTTGGTCATTGAATCCTTTTTTTTTATTTTTAAATAACTAATTGATTTTTTTTTAATTCTCCTTTGCTTTGGCCTTTCTCATTAATAAAATAACAAAAACGTATTGTTCCTATATATAGAATATTTATTCCCATGGCTTTTGCTATTATAACCTTCCCAACCACGATTTTTTATTTTATCTTTATTTATTGTTATTCTACCTAAAAATAAGAAAAGGAAATGATACTCAAAAATATAGTGGGTTCCTTCGTTTCTATGGTTATATTTTAAACGATGAGGTTCTTTCTATACACCGGAGCCTTTTAATCAAAAGGTAAAGGTATTGTGAACTTGTATAGTTCAATTCTTTGACTCTACCTATCCATTATTTATATAGTAATTGCTCTCTTCACAATAAGAGTTATCCATACAGTGACGGTATTTAATTTAATTATGAAAGTTGGTTAGATAGCTAACCCTGTTAGTCCGTTCTTTTTAAAAAAGAAGCGTCAGTTCCTTCTTTCCTAATTATGCGTTTCTCCGCTTAATGGATAATCATTTGCTACCAATGGAGAATCCTTCTTTTTTTTTTTTGTTTAAAATCTAGATAATAAGATTTGTAAATAGGATTTGTACTTATAGAAACCATAAATTCTATAATGGATAAATATATGAGAAATTTATTATATCTATTCATCGGTATTGGCTATTGTATTTATTTTATACAAATTATTTTCTTTATTCAAAGCCCTGACTGAACGAGTCGCACATACACCCTAGTACATATTCCTCGGCGTTGAGGACATCCTTTAAGAGCAGGAGATTTTTTAACATTTCCTTTTGGCTGTCTTGCTTTTCTAATAAGTTGTCTAGTGGTTGGCATATCGTATGTATCTATATATGTATGTAAGAATTGGTTTAGATCGATCTTAACCCGACGATGGAAGAGATCATTAACAAATCATGGAAAACGGGAATCTTGCTTTGAAATAGATTTACCCCATTTCTGCCTTCTCTCTTACCATGGCAAGTTTTTTTTCTTTTATGTTTTTTTTTATTTTCTATTCGGAATCCCATAAATCCGTCAATGATAAATTTGCCTCTTTTCTATGGCCATTTACCTCCTTTCTATGGCCCTTGAACGATTTCTCCCTCTCCTTCGCATCCATATCAACGAAGAAATCATCTATCAATAAGGTAACTTTCTCTTGGTCTTGTTCGATTCCTATCTTATCAAGAATGCCATCCGCCATCCAATAAGATTCTTTTTTATTAAGAAAATAAAGAAATACGTTGCCAATAGTAAAACTCAGAATTAATTAAATTATTTTAATTATTTTTACTCTATTAGTATGGCAACGTATTTCTTTATTTTTTTCTATTTAATGTATGAATTGCAAGATTTAGAAATAGAAACTAATAATTAATACTATTTAAATGAATACTATTTAATATAATTAAATATAAATAAACACTTTTCATATACTTTTCGAATAATATTCAATAATATTGTCCTTTACCTTTATTTGCAATTTTTTCCCGTATAAGAGCTGGAATAGCCATTGCATATCGATACTTATCGAGTGTAGAATAGATCTGCTTCTCTTTGTTCTTACGAGCAGAATAAGTCCTCTTTATTCTTAGTTTATTCTTAAATTAATGAAATAGTATTATAACTTTCTTATAGAAAATATAACCGAAAAGTTCATATAGCATAGTTATAGTCTATATATATATACTATTTTATTTTTTCAATTTCAATGTGATAAAATAAAATGACATCGTTAGTGTCCATTTTTCTTTGATTAAGGGGTATTTTCATGGGTTTGCCTTGGTATCGTGTTCATACTGTCGTATTGAATGATCCTGGTCGATTACTTGCTGTACATATAATGCATACTGCTCTAGTTTCTGGTTGGGCCGGTTCGATGGCTTTATATGAGCTAGCAGTTTTTGATCCCTCTGACCCTGTTCTTGATCCAATGTGGAGACAAGGTATGTTCGTCATACCCTTCATGACCCGTTTAGGAATAACCAATTCGTGGGGGGGTTGGAGTATTTCAGGAGGAACTACAACAAATCCGGGTATTTGGAGTTATGAAGGTGTGGCAGGGGCACATATTGTGTTTTCTGGCTTGTGCTTCTTGGCGGCTATTTGGCATTGGGTATATTGGGACCTAGAAATATTCTCCGATGAACGTACGGGAAAACCCTCTTTAGATTTACCCAAGATTTTTGGAATTCATCTTTTTCTCGCGGGGTTGGCTTGCTTTGGTTTTGGGGCATTTCATGTAACAGGTTTGTATGGTCCTGGAATATGGGTATCCGATCCCTATGGATTAAGTGGAAAAGTACAAGCCGTAAATCCTGCGTGGGGTGCAGAAGGGTTTGATCCTTTTATTCCGGGGGGAATAGCCTCTCATCATATTGCTGCGGGTACGTTGGGTATATTAGCAGGCCTATTCCATCTTAGTGTTCGACCGCCTCAACGTCTATATAAAGGATTACGCATGGGCAATATTGAAACTGTATTGTCCAGTAGTATTGCAGCTGTCTTTTTTGCGGCTTTCGTAGTTGCTGGAACTATGTGGTATGGTTCTGCAACCACTCCAATTGAATTATTTGGTCCTACCCGTTATCAGTGGGATCAGGGATACTTTCAACAAGAAATATATCGACGGGTTAGCGCTGGGTTAGTTGAAAATCTTAGTTTAGCGGAAGCTTGGTCTAAAATTCCCGAAAAATTAGCTTTTTATGATTATATTGGTAATAATCCTGCAAAAGGCGGGTTATTTAGAGCGGGCTCAATGGATAATGGGGATGGAATAGCTGTTGGATGGTTGGGGCATCCTATCTTTAAAGATAAAGAGGGACGGGAACTTTTTGTACGCCGTATGCCTACTTTTTTTGAAACATTTCCGGTAGTTTTGGTAGATAAAGATGGAATTGTTAGAGCCGATGTTCCTTTTAGACGAGCAGAATCCAAATATAGTGTTGAACAAGTGGGTGTAACGGTAGAGTTTTATGGTGGTGAACTTAATGGAGTAAGTTATTCCGATCCCGCTACTATCAAAAAATATGCTAGACGCGCCCAATTAGGTGAAATTTTTGAGTTAGATCGGGCTACCCTGAAATCAGATGGCGTTTTTCGTAGTAGTCCAAGGGGTTGGTTTACTTTTGGGCATGCCACGTTTGCTTTGCTTTTCTTTTTCGGACATATTTGGCATGGTGCTAGAACCTTATTCAGAGATGTTTTTGCTGGTATTGATCCAGATTTGGATACTCAAGTGGAATTTGGAACATTCCAAAAAGTGGGAGATCCAACTACAAGAAGACAAGTAGTCTGAGATACGGTTGTTTTCATATATTTCATTCCTTTTTTTTGTACGGTTTTTCAGGAAAATTAATACTTGAATGATTGTCTTTTATTTGACTCTTTTTTTCTTTATATGATATATGGTAATTCTATGGTAAACCCAAACAAATGATGTTAAATAAATAGGTGTGGAAGCTATAATTGTAGACTAAAATCGAATCCATGGAAGCATTGGTTTATACATTCCTTTTAGTTTCAACTTTAGGAATAATCTTTTTTGCTATTTTTTTTCGAGAACCGCCTAAGGTTCCGACTAAAAAATAATAAGAATTCTTTTTTTTTTTTTTTGAAAAAATACAATTGAAGTAATGAGCCTTCCATATTGGTAGACTCATTACTTCAATTAGTCTCCGTGTTCTTCGAATGGATCTCTTAATTGGCGAGAGGGCTTTCCAAAAGCGGTATATAAAGCATAACCAGTAAAACTTACAAGTAAACCAGATATGAAGATGGCGACTAAGGTTGCTGTTTCCATTTTTAGATAATTTAATAAGGATCTATGATTGTTTATTTACAACTACAAAGGAATAGTATACAAAGTTAACAGATCTTAATCAAGCATTAAATAAAATTCATGGCTACACAAACCGTTGAGGATAGTTCTAGATCCGAATCAAGACGAACTAATGCGGGAAGTTTATTGAAACCTTTGAATTCGGAATATGGTAAAGTAGCTCCGGGTTGGGGAACTACACCCCTTATGGGGATAGCAATGGCCCTATTCGCGATATTCCTTTCTATTATTTTAGAAATTTATAATTCTTCTGTTTTACTGGATGGAATTTCTATGAATTAGGTTTTGAAGTTTTGAAGAACTATGAAGCTATAATCTTTCCATCCGAGAATTTATTCAAGATTTTTTTCTAGGCATTCTGGTAGTTTGACCGTTCAATTTTATTAGTTTGGTATTTCCGAAATATGAGTGTGTGACTTGTTATAATGGATCTTATTGAGAATATATAGAAAGGGCTTCTCATGCATATCAAGACGATTCTATTTCGTCGGATATTTATACTAATATCTGGAACACGAAATATATAGAATAGATCATGAAAATAAATATTGGAACTATGATTCATATTTACTATTTATACCTCGCAACCGGATTAAAAAAAAGAATGAAAATAGGTATTTCCTAAAAAAAAAAATGAAATACATTCTTTTTTTCCTATTTTTTTAGTTGAAGGGATACTCTTTTTCTCTATTTTATTGAATCATTATTATATATTATAATTATATATTTATATTATAAAGTTGATTATCAAGCACTTCTTACTCAGAGAAATCTTGAGTTTCGTTTGAAACTATATCATCGTGGTTTTAGTATTAATCTGGGGTTCCAATTTATTCATAGGATCTGGACAAGAGAATTCCTAGTAAAAGAAAAACAAGAGGAAATCCGCATTACGCAGAAAAAAAATCCAATATACCAAATATAAGATATACCAAATATAAAATAGGAAAAAGAGAATTCAAAAGGTCATTAAATAATTAATTAATATAAAGAAAAACGAATGAGTCGACTTGATATTTTATTATTATTCTAAATTATAAAGAGCAAATTTCGGATTTTTCAATGAATTCTTCAATTTTGCGTTTTTTTTTTATTATTCTAATCCGTTGCAATCCGTATTTATTTGTTTCCGTATTGAGCCGTATGAAATGAAATTTTCCTATACGGTTCTACGAGGGGGAATTCGTTGGATTACCTATCTCAATAAAGTATATGATTGGTTTGAGGAACGTCTCGAGATTCAGGCGATTGCAGATGATATAACTAGTAAATATGTTCCTCCTCATGTTAACATATTTTATTGTTTAGGAGGAATTACACTTACTTGTTTTCTGGTACAAGTAGCTACGGGTTTTGCTATGACTTTTTATTATCGTCCGACTGTTACAGAAGCTTTTTCCTCTGTTGAATATATAATGAATGATGTAAACTTTGGTTGGTTAATCCGATCGGTTCATCGATGGTCGGCAAGTATGATGGTTCTAATGATGATCCTGCACGTATTTCGTGTGTATCTTACCGGTGGGTTTAAAAAACCTCGCGAATTGACTTGGGTGACGGGTGTCGTTTTGGGGGTATTAACCGCGTCCTTTGGTGTAACCGGCTACTCTTTACCTTGGGATCAAATTGGTTATTGGGCAGTTAAAATTGTGACGGGTGTACCTGAAGCTATTCCTATAATAGGGTCGCCTTTAGTAGAGTTATTACGCGGAAGCGCTAGTGTGGGTCAATCCACTTTGACTCGTTTTTATAGTTTACATACTTTTGTATTGCCTCTTCTTACTGCTGTATTTATGTTAATGCATTTTCTAATGATACGTAAGCAAGGTATTTCGGGTCCTTTATAGAGACGATATATTATAATTAATCATATATCAAACAAAATAAATGGAAAGGGTAATATTATCTCATTGCTACAAATATGGATTATGCCAAAAAAAATTCATATTATTTGGAAACTGCTTTTCCACTTCAAATATTGTATTCCTTATTTAATTATATTGGATACAAAAAATTTTGATTGGAATAGTTGAAACAAATTTGATGAAGAAAGGATGGATTATGGGAGTGTGTGACTTGAACTATTGATGTAGCCATGCGGGTTAAAAATTTTTCCCATCACATTGGAATTGATAAACAAATGTGTCTCCACATCCAATCAACACGTAAGTTAGTTACGTGCCAGAAGATAGGCTGGCTCGTTTGAGGGGAATATCCTCTATGATCATACCCAAAAATGTTGTCTGAATAGGCTCCGTAAGATTCGTAGAATAAAGCATGTTATATTATTCAATCTTCTATCTGTTAGATGCGCTTCTTTTAGTATTCTTTTTTAGTTTTTAGTACCAAAATGCATTCATTTCCTTTGCATTGATAATGACCTAGTATATCATACTATCGGAGTAAAAGAGGAGATCTAAGGAGGAGGATAGGCTAGAGTTTTTTTAGTAACAAGCAAAGACTTTGTACGTAAGAAATAAGGGCGGGCGGTTAAAAAATTCCAAACAAGAGACATGAGACAATCCATAAAGCAATTGATTAGTATTTTATTTTGAAGCCCACTTGGATATTGAGCATTCGCCTCAAAGAAAAGAATAGAATTCCTTTGTTTGCTTTGCAATGAGTAGTTAGAATTGTAATTGCAACTTCGGAAAATAGAAAGATAATGTATTAATTGTATTCCACATTTTTAAATTATTATGATTTTTCTGTTATTTCTTTGATTCTTGTTCGAGCCGGATGATAAAAAATTATCATGTCCGGTTCCTTCGGGGGATGGATCGGTAAGAATTCACCTATCCCAATAACAAAGAAACCTAACTTAAATGATCCCGTATTAAGAGCAAAATTGGCTAAAGGAATGGGACATAATTATTATGGCGAACCTGCCTGGCCTAATGATCTTTTATATATTTTTCCAGTAGTTATTTTGGGAACTATTGCATGTAACGTAGGTTTAGCGGTTCTAGAGCCTTCAATGATTGGTGAACCCGCGGATCCGTTTGCAACTCCTTTAGAAATATTACCCGAATGGTATTTTTTTCCTGTATTTCAAATCCTTCGTACAATACCTAATAAGTTATTAGGTGTTCTTTTAATGGTTTCAGTACCCGCGGGACTATTGACAGTCCCCTTTTTGGAGAATGTCAATAAATTTCAAAATCCATATCGTCGACCGGTAGCTACAACAGTTTTTTTTATTGGTACTGTAGTAGCTCTTTGGTTAGGAATTGGAGCAACATTACCAATTGATAAATCTCTAACTTTAGGCCTTTTTTAGGGTTTTTTAAATGCATTGGTTTATGAAGCACTATAGCGATCTAGGGAATAGTTATGGTAAAAAAGATTTTCCCTAGATACAAAAATTTTATTATGATCCATTTCGTAAAAAAGAAATATGAATTCTGCCAAAGGTCAACAATCTTTTTCTTTTTTTTTCTAATTTTTCTTTAGCATTCTTTTAATTTGGAATTTAAAATTAAAAAAGAAGAAGATAATAAAACGATCTGGATTTTCAATTTAAAATGAGAATTTAGGTAAATCTATTTCAAAATGTGCAAAATATTTTTTTAGAGCATCCAATATGTGTTTTACATCTTTTATGCAAAAATATTCAATTCTCAGAAGATCCTCTTGATTGTTATTTAAAAGGTCTAATAATGTATGTATATTGGACCTTTTAAGACAATTATATGTCCTGGAAGGCAATTCTAATTGATCAATAAAAATACGATGCAATGGGATTCTTTTCTTGTTTTTCTTTAGATTTGCTAATGTATCTTGAAAGGTTAAAGGGGCTATAGTAAGTCTTTTTTTATTTTCTTCTAAATTAATGTCTTCTTCCTCTGCATGAAGAAAGGGAATAAAAAGATCAATCAAATTACGAGAAGCCTGATAAAGTGCTTCTTTAGGAGTTAAACTTCCATTTGTCCATATTTCGAGAAAAAGGATCTCTTCTTTTTCCTTTCCATGTCCGTAAGAATAAATGTTATAATTTGCATTTCGAATAGGCATGAATACAGCATCTATAGAATAACTTCCTTCTTGTTGAGAATCTTTTGTAGATTCCGTATGATACCCACGATCTCTCGTAATTTGTAATTCAATACACAAATTAATTGGTTCTATTAAATTTGCTATATGCTGTGTTGTGTCAATGATTTCTACAGAAGGAGGTGAAATGATATCTTGAGCAGTTACGTATTTAGGACCTTTGACACAAATAGAAGCGTCTCTAATTCCATAGAGATTACTTTTTAATACAATTGCCTTTAAATTGAGTAAGATCTCATGAACCGATTCTTCAATACCTATTATCGTAGAATATTCATGTAGCACTTTCTCAGATTTTGCGCGCGTGATACATGTTCCTTCCATTTCCCCTAGTAAAACCCTTCGTATGGCAATACCGATGGTATCCGCTTGACCTTTACTAAGTGGAGATAGAATAAAACGACCATAATAAAGACGTTTACTCTCCACTCTTGATTCAACACACTTCCATTGTATTGTTCGAGTGGATCTTCCTACTTTTTCTTGAATCATATTTACTAGTATTTTTTTATTTGATCGTTGACTTTTTTATTTCTCTTGAAATTGATTTCATTCTTCTTTTTTAAAATGAAAAATTATAAACGTCTTTTTTTAGGAGGTCTACATCCATTATGTGGCATAGGTGTTACATCTCGTAAGAAATTTAATCGTATACGACTTTTACGAATAGCTCGTAATGCGGCATCCCGCCCGGGACCACAGCCTTTTATTATAACTTCTGCTCGTCTCATACCCAGGTCAAATACGGTATCAATAGCTTCTACTGTTGCTGCTTCTGCAGCATAGGGTGTCGCTTTTTTTGGGCCTTTGAATCCAGAAGTACCAGCGCAAGCCCAAAAAATTGTCCGACCTTCTACATCTGTAATAGTTATAATGGTATTGTTTAAACTCGCTAGAATATGAATAACTCCCTTGTTTTCTAATCTACGCCCTTTATTACGGAAACGAAACCTAGTACGTCTATTTTTACGAAACCCCAATTTGCCCTTATGAAAACTTTTACGAAATCCGATAGCCTTTTTCATATTTTATTATCTGATTTTATTATCTCATAACTATGAGTAAGAAATATATAAAAAGAAAAGATACGAAGATATCTACATTTAAAATGACAATGTAAAATGTATCTTTTATCTTTTACTTTATTATAAATATTATAATTATTATATATAAATTATTATATATATATTTTTTTTTCTATTTTTTCTATTCTAATTCTATAGGTGTTCAAAAAAAGTATCCTTTTGGAGTTTTTAGGGATTACCCTTGTCTCTGTTTATGCTTCGATTTGGAAGTACAAATGACTGTAATTCGTTTTCGCCTACGAACCAGTCGACATTTTTGACAAATTTTACGAATGGAAGTTCCTATTTTCATATTTATGATTTCTTACTTTAATAAAGGTTTCTTTTACTTGTATTTTACAATTTTGAATTACATCCTATGAGAAGAAAAAGAATAAGTTAATTATTCTAACTCGAACAATCCCTTATTCATTATTCTTTTTTTTTTTTTATGGGTTTTCGAATCTTTTTCTTTAAAAAAAGGACTTTTACTCTATTTTTTGTTATCAATTCGAAAAATTATACGTCCCTTGCTAGTATCATAAAAACTTAATTCCACCTTTACTTTATCTCCAGGGAGTATGCGTATAAGGTTTTTTCTAATTTTTCCTGAAATATATCCAAGAATAATATCTTGATCTTCATTATCTAAGCGAACGTGAAACATCCCGTTGGGAAATGATTCTGTAACTAAACCTTCATAAATAATTTTGCCCTCTTTTTCCTCTTTCATTTTAGGTTTTAGGTCACCCCCTTTAAAATATTTTTGAATTTCATTATTATTATTTTTTTTTATTCAAATTTGAAATAGTAATGAATGGAGAAACTCGAATCTAATTTTTTTTTCTTTTCCATTTTTTTTTTCTATTTTTTAATTTTATAAATAGTAAGTTCGAGATTCAATTGGAATATGAGGATGGAAGATTACCATATATAACATAGGATTTCCCCTCCAATTCCTTTTAGGCGAGCTTCTCGATTTGTCATTATCCCTTTTGAAGTAGAAAGAATTACGATTCCCATTCCATCTAAAATCTTAGGAATTCGTTCATTTTTGGAATAAATTCGTAAACCGGGACGGCTAATACGTTTTAAAACAGTTTGAAAAACTGTTCTAGTTTCATATATACCTTTTCTAGGTTTTCTATGGCGTCTATGTCGTAGAGTTAAAATCAAGAAAGATTTGTTATTTTCCTGATGCTTTCGAACATTTTCAACAAAACCTTCTCGTAAAAGTATTTTAACTATACTTTCCGAGATCCTTGTGGATACTATTCGAACCGTTCCTTTTTTATTCATATCTGTGTTTCTTATAGAAGTTAGTAGATCAGCAACGGAGTCCTTACCCATATTAAAATTGTTCTTTCTTTTTTGCTATAATCACCATGTTGACTTTTTTAGTAAGAGAAAAAGGATTTTCTCTTTAAAAATTTTTAAATACATACGTGAAATACAATCTACGAATGGGTTTCATTTCTTATATTCTGCGTATGATATTTCAATTTATCACTTTTTGTTTCATTTATAATACTTCGGAGGCTAATGATACTATTTTAGGAAATTTTAATTCTCTCAATTCCTCAAGGATTGTGCCAAAAATACGGCTTCCTCTTGGATTTCCTTTTTGATCAATGATAACCGCAGCATTATCATCATATTGTATTATCATACCATCTTCTCGTTTAAATTCTTTACGTGTACGTACAATTACAGCTCTAATTATTTCTGATTTTTCTAGGGACATTTTAGGAATTGCTTCTTTGATTACAGCAACAATAACATCGCCAATATGAGCATATCGTTGTTTACCTGCTCCTAGGATTCGAATACACATCAATCTTCGAGCTCCGCTATTATCTGCCACATTCAAAAGGGTTTGAGGTTGAATCATATCAGTTTTCTTGTAATACGTTTTTTTATGTTTTTTATGTAATATGTAAAATAAGAGGATGAAAAATAGAAAATTAAAAAAAGAGGATGAAAGAAAAAATAAGAATTCAAATTGAATATATGTTCAGAAGATAAGAACAAAGTAGACCTTTTTTATTCTTTAATAAATAAAAAAAAAAATATTTTTTTTATTATTTAACTTATCATTATTATTTTGAAATAAGAAATTGTGTCCGGATAGGCATTTTTCGCGCAGCTATTGAAAAAGCTGCTCTAGCTATAGTTTCGGATACTCCACTCATTTCATAAAGTATTCGACCTGGTTTAACAACAGATACCCAATATTTAGGGTCCCCTTTTCCCGAACCCATACGTGTTTCTGCAGATCTTGCTGTAACAGGTTTGTCGGGAAATATACGTATCCAGATTTTTCCCCCACGACGTGCATATCGTGTCATTGCCCTTCGCCCAGCTTCTATTTGTTTAGCTGTGATCCAGGCGGGTTCAAGTGCCTGAAGAGCATATCTGCCAAAACAAATATTGTTTCCTCGAAAAGATATCCCTTTCATTCTTCCTCTATGTTGTTTACGAAATCTAGTTCTTTTTGGGTTATAGTCGATAGTTATAATTTAATCTCTATTACAAAACTGGACATGAGAGTTTCTTCTCATCCAGCTCCTCGCGAATGCATAGTTTAAAGTCATAACAAATATTTACGAAGGAAAGGTATGCTTATAGACACGTGTATTTCTTTAATCTCTATTTCTTATTTTTATTATGAAATTCTTAATGAATTGTATCAAAAAGATATCATCTAATTAGGATTTCGCGGGCGAATATTTACTCTTTAAAATTAAAAGCAACCTTTTCTTGTTTTTTTCGCCATCCTATCTACAAAAATTATTTGGGTTCTATTGAATGAAAATAAATCTTAATAATTCGCAGGTTCTGTCGTTCCCATAGCTTCATCATTATTGGTTAGGTTTTACCTACGCAATGGAGCTTCTAATTCGATTTGTTTCCAAGTTAATTTTCTCAGTTTTTTTAACTCGGGGCTCCCTTTTGTATGAAATTTCATTAAACATTAATAAAGTCGAAATTTACATTTTTAAATTCTTAGTTATTCGTATTGATGCTTTATCACATTGCCTTTTATGATATGATTCACAGACCATACATATTGAAATCATATAGCATTTTTATTATCTTTTTTCTTTCTATCATCCTTCCATTTATCCATATCCCTATGTTCTTGATTAACAATAACAATATAAAATCCCTTTTCTTTTATTTTTAGAAAATATTACAGTTATTGCATTGCTCCAACTATATGATAGGCTTGTTTATTTGTTCATATAGCGAATGTTTTTTTAGTTAGGATTTCGACAAAATGAAGCAAAAAGTTGGTTATTAGTTTATTTTCTAAATAAATTAAGTTTTTAATAGAGATCCGTTAATTTATTTGGAATCCCTACTTTGAACTCAAAAGAAAGTACGAACGAATCACACACTAAGCATAGCAATTTTACCAAAAAAAAGAATAAAAAAATCTTTATTCAACCTTATGAAATTTCATTTTTTTATTGAAAAAATGTAGGATAAAATACAAAGACAAGATCAACCCTTTTTTTGTTTTATTTTAATCGATAAATATCCAAATCTTTATACCTAATACCCCATGGATAGTTCGAATTGGGTAGGTGCAATAATGAATTTTAGCACGAATTGTTTGTAAAGGAAGTCTCCCCCATTTAACTGATCGAGTACGTGCAATTTCACTTCCACCAATACGACCCGCAATTTGCACGTGAAACCCCTTTATACCTATTTCTTTAGTGAATTCTGCAGCTTCCTTCATTGCCTTTCGAAAGGGAACTCTGTTTCTTATTTGAAGAGCTATATATTCCGCAAGAATACTAGGCTGTTTATAAGGTTCTTTAACCTTTTTGATAGTCATTTTGAGTCTTTGGTTTCTAGAGTGAAATTGTTTTTTTAGGTTAATCTCTAATGTCTTTATTTTTGGCCACGAATACCATTCTTCTTCTTTCTTTTCTTTTTGTCCTACTTTTTGCTCTTCTTTTTGTTCTTCTTCTTTTTTTAAAAAAAGGGGGGTTGCAATATAGATTATAACTTGAATCAAATCGATTTCTTTTTTAATTTCTATACGTATAATCCCTTTGAAACTTGAGAATATTCCCCTATTTTTTTGTAGCCTCTTCTTTTCTTGTATATAGTTCTCTATATAGTTCTTGATACAATTTCGTATTTTTTCATCTTCCTGTAAACCGACAGAATAATATTTTGATTTTGCAAACCAAAAGGAAAAATGATTTTGGTTTGTACCAAGTCTGAAACCAAGTGGATTTATTTTTCGTCCCATATTTTATTATTATATTCTTTTTCCATCTATATTTCTATATTTTTGTATAACATAACATTATCAATCTAAATCTTAGATTGATCTAAAAATGATTTTGATTTCTCTTTCAATACAATAGTTATATGACACATAGATCTTCTTATCGCAGAACTACGCCCCCGAGCTCGGGGTCTTAATTTTTTGTTAATTATACTTTTTTGGACTTCTGCTTTACTAATGAATAAATTTGCTTTGTTCAAACCCATATTATGGCTTGCATTTGCTGCTGCTGAATAAATCAATTTTAAGATGGGATAAGCTGCTCGATAAGGCATAAGTTCAAGTATCATAAGTGTTTCTTCATAGGATTGTCCGCGAATTTGATCAATAACTCGTTGGGCTTTGAAAATGGATATGCCTACACGTTGAGCTAACACTTTTACTTCTCTATCTGAATTTTTTTTTTTTTTTATCATATATGTATATGTATGGAGATATATCTTGTTTTCTATTTTAGCAACAAGATATTGGGTATTTTTTGTTCTCTTTGATTTCTATACTATTTCGTATTCGTATTCACAATAGTCATTAACGAACTTAACGACGAGATTGATTATCGTCTTTTTCTTGATATTTAGTGTAAGTTAGAGTAGGCATGAATTCCCCCAATTTGTGACCTACCATATAATCGGTTATATAAATAGGTAAATGCTCTTTTCCATTATGAATAGCGATTGTATGGCCAATCATTGAGAGTGTAATGGTGGATGCACGAGACCAAGTTACTATTGTTTCTTTTTCCTTCCTTATGTTTAGTTTTTCAATCTTTCTGGCTAAATGATTAGCTACAAAAGGATTTTCTTTTTTGACAAAAGGCTTTTTTTTTACAAAAGGCTTTCTTTTTTGTAAACGTCTCACAGCTGATTACTCCTTTTTTTACATTAGAAAGGTTGGCATACTATCTCGATCTAAGTACGGAAGTCAGAACAAATACAATAATAGTGAATCGAAAAAAGAGAAAATCCCTTAACTAGAGTAGAGAGGGGGCGGATGTAGCCAAATGGATTAAGGCAGTGGATTGTGAATCCACCATCGCGGGTTCAATTCCCGTCGTTCGCCCATCCCATTATTTCCAATTCCAAAGATTCGATTTTGTATATTCCTATTTACTTACGGCGACGAAGAATCAAACTATCACTATATTTTTTCCTTTTCCTACTTCGTCTTCCAAGCGCGGGATAACCCCAGGGGGTTGTGGGTTTTTTTCTACCAATCGGGGCTCTTCCTTCACCGCCCCCATGGGGATGGTCCACAGGGTTCATAACTACTCCTCTGACTACAGGGCGCTTACCTAACCAAGACTTAGACCCGGCTCTACCCAAACTGTTTAGGTGCACCCCAACATTACCCACTTGTCCGACTGTAGCTAAACAGTTTTGGGATATCAAACGAACCTCCCCAGATGGTAATCTTAATGTGGCCGATTTACCCTCTTTTGCAATAAGTTTCGCTACAGCACCCGCTGCCCTAGCTAATTGTCCACCCCTTCCATGTGTTATTTCTATGTTATGTATGGCAGTACCTAAGGGCATATGGGTTGAAGTGGATTCTTCTTTTTTCTTTAAAAAACCCCTTCCCAAACTGTACAAGCTTCTTCCAAAGCATACGGCTTTCTAGATGTATATGATGATATCTAGCAGATGAATCTTATATGAATCGCATGATGAAATACCATATGAGTGAATATATAGGAATCGAAATCTGCCGAATCACTGACCTTATGATCTTCTACATCCTAGGTGTCCCCGCTCCATCATCTGGCTTATGTTTTTCATGTAGCATTCAGACCGAATGACTCTATGAAATTACGTCGATATTTCCACATATTATGGGTAACGTAGGAGACATCTCTATTTTTCTCCGGGAGCATCTTAATCTTAATTACCACTGCTTAGCTTTCAATTCGTCTCTGACCATCAAATTAAATGTGAATAATCCATCCTCCTCTTTTTGAAACAAGGGGCGCTTCCGGTTCTATGCGTGCTTCAAACAATCTTGTCTTCTCCATATTACCATATCTCTAGAGTCAATAATCTTCTATGAGGAACTACTGAACTCAATCACTTGCTGCCGTTACTCAACAGTTTTCTGTTGAGGTCTATCCAGTAGAGGTAGGATCGGTGATCAATTTCTAGGTTTCGTCGTAAACCTAATTGGTTACTTCCAATTACGTAAATCAATAGTTCAAACCGCACTCAAAGGTAGGGCATTTCCCATTGCAATAGGAACTGCTGTACCAGAAACAATGGTATCCCCAATTAGAGCCCCTCTGGGATGTAAAATATATCTCTTCTCACCATCCCCATAGTATATGAGACAAATGTATGCATTTCGATTAGGGTCGTATTCTATGGTTACGATTCTGCCAGATACGCCCTTGTGATTTCGTCGAAAATCAATTTTACGGTATAGGCGCTTATGACCCCCCCCCCTATGCCTTGCAGTAATGATTCCTCTGGCATTACGGCCTTTACCACAACGACGCTGTCCATAGATCAAATTATTTCGCGGATTGGATTTCGCTTGACTGTTTACGATTCCTTTGCGCGTGCTCGGAATAGAAGTTTTGTATAAATTGATCGCCGTGTTATTAAGTATTTTGCTTTAAGTTCTTTTCTCTATAATAAGAGGTAGTAGAATAGAATAACCCGGTTGAAGTGTAATAATCATACGTCTGTAATGCATTGTATGTCCCATAATAGACCCCATTCTTGTACTCTTTCGGGGTAGTCGGCGGCTCTTCATGGCTATTATCTTTACACCAAAGAAAAGCTCGACCCAATGCTTTATTTCTGTCCTATGTTGATCGTGATTCGACATTAGAAGTAGATTGATTATTCCCAATAACCGAATACTCTTTTCTGTAAATACTGCATATTTGATTCCATCCATAAATCCCGTTTCTTCCTTATGAGTTCCGGTATTGATAAGAATTCAAGTTCTTACTACCCATATCTTATGGTATGGTATAATATAGCAATGTTGGGCGCTTTAACCACCCAGCCATGGATGCTTAAGAGGAATCATAATATTGACTTATTAAAGGTTCCCATTGGCGTGCATCCAGTAGGAATTGAACCTACGAGTTTGCCAATTATGAGTTGGGCGCTTTAACCACTCAGCCATGGATGCTTAAGAGGAATCATCAAATCATCATATTATCGTATATAAGCAAATTCCAATTCCAATCTAATCTTTCTATTTCGAGGGGGTAAGTGAAGAATGGTTCCAATTTCGAGTCGAATCAATATGGAAAGGAAAAACGGACTTGTATTGTCCTGGTTTCCTACTTCTCGTCCTTTGTCTATTGATAAGTATAACTGGCTATTTGAATTTTCATGTTATGCAAAAAAAAAGGAAGAGGGCGAACCAATACAACCCGCGCGAGCCCCGAGGGGGTTTGGGGGATAAGGCAGCTCGTTGCCTTTTCCTAAGCATTTTGTTTAGGGATAGAGCAACCCATGGATTTTTCTTAGCCCAAACGCTTAAGGTCCAATTGGGCCTCAAGGACCCTCGAGTGATCGAACTCCTAAAGGAGCAAGAAGAAGGATTTCTGGAGCTTAGGAATCGCGCGGAAAATTGCGCAAGCCAAATGCTTAGGAAAGCAAAGCTACTGCTTGCTTTCTAAGCACCTTCAAGGGCTCGAGAAGGGCCCGGAAGAGGTGGAAGCGCTCGAAAAGTATTTGCTCGGGGATACCATATACTTTTGGAAAACCGTCGTTTCGAGGCGTCCTGGAGGACCCAAAACACTAGAAGAGGAAAATCGTTACGAGCTATGTCCAATATTTGGAAAGGCGGTACGAAGAGGGTTTATGCCCTGTTCCCGAGTATAATGGGGAATAGGGGCATGGCCTCTTTACGTGGTGTCTGGTGCCTTGGCTTACGCAATGATAGAGTATAGGACACGAGATACGATTTCCAATTCCAAAGAACGAATCCTCGTTTGACTAGGCCAAGTCGTTTGGGATCCTAAAGCATCTTTCCGTTCTAAGGCTCTATTCGAGAGTTATCAGTATTTAGCAAATCTGTTCCTATTTAACTTTAACAGAAGACTATTATTATTTTAGATCAAAAGGCAAAGGCATTGTGGAGAAAGAAACGGCTTTTCTCGTATGAACTGAAAGTTGGATTCAGGAAGAAAATTTGGAGAAAGGTTTCGCATTCCTTAGTCGTAAAGAGACGTGGCCATGCAAAGAAAAGGGAAGAGATTAAGGTACTCGGTATATCAATATTGATTAGACCCGAAATACGTTATTGAATTGCTCGTTGAATGAGCAATTCAATACTATGCCTTGAAGAGGACTCGAACCTCCACGCTGTTTAGCACGAGATTTTGAGTCGCGCGTGTCTACCATTTCACCATCAAGGCATCTTGAAAGTGGATCTTCTTCCATGAATATGATATCTATCTAATCTGATATAGGGAATATATGACAAAAGCGGGGTCTATCGATCGGTCATATAGGCCTCGGTCAGACATAAAATTGCTTCGATTTACATTATCCGGAGGATACCTTATATCTAGAAAGATGTGCAATCATCTATATCAAAAGATATACAATCCCACCTATTTCTCGATTCAATAGAAGCCTAAAGAAGTGAATAGGGGTACCCGAATCCCCAATAGGGATAGGATAGATATGCCAAAAGCAGGCCAGATTCCACCTATCCCTACCCTAATCCTAAATAGAAATAGAATGGAAGGGCGTAGGGATTTCTATGTAAACATACTATCTATTTCCATACGCTCGAATAATCCCCTTTTCATTTCCTAATAAGAATGTACATAACCCTATTTCGGTCTGGTCCAGTATGGAATATGAACTTATAATCTGATGATCGAGTCGATTCCATGATTATAAGTTCATACCCCCAGCCCATTCCTCTTTTGGGCGGAATAGATCCACTAATTCTTTTATTCCAGTTAGTAAGAGGGATCTTGAAC